GTTTTTTTTGAAATGATAAAAAGAAGGTTATCTCCACCTACATTCGAAAAATCTTCACCTAATAAACTTTGGCTTTATACCAACGAACAACATGTTAAAAGTTTTAACTCCGAATTTCGAAATCGAATTGAAGCTCTAGACAACGAGTTTATTTCTTTGAATATACTTGAAACAAGGACTCGATTGTGTAATGACGATTCTACAAAAGAATACTTATCAAAAAGATATGATCCTTTCCTGAACAAATCATATCGGAAAACAACCTACAAAAACTTTTCATCTCAAAATTTAAAACAAACTCTGATAAAAAATTTCATACATAAATTTGGTATAAATAGAATTCATGGTATCCTTCTTTCGGATACTGATTATCAAGCATTTAAACCACAAATAAATAGATTTGATAAAAAAACATTATTAACAGAAATTGTAGATTTTTTAACTTTCATTAGTAGAGTTTTTAGAGAATCAGATGCAAATTGGAAGGTTCTTTCTTTATTTTCAGAAGGCAGAATAATAACAAAATATTTTAAATATTTATTAACTCAAATTGTAACTGATGTTAATGATCAAAAAATTCTCAGAAAATCGACTAGAATAAAAGAAATCAGTAAAAAAGTCCTTCGGCGGTCATATCAATTAATAAACGAGTTAGAACAACAACCGAAAGAATATCAGGAAGACGCGCCTGTAAATCGTGAAATTCGCTCAAGAAAAGGCAAAAAGGTAGTTATTTTGACTGTTAAAAAGGAAGATACTGATCCTAATACCGATACTAATACGTTCGATCAAACAGACACAAAGGAAATGTCTTTAATACGCTATTCGCAACAATCAGATTTTAGGAGAGGTATAATCAAGGGTTCTGTGCGGTCTCAAAGGCGTAAAATATTAATAATAGAATTATTTCAAGCAAATGTGCACTCTCCTCTTTTTTTCGACATAATACAAAAAAAAAATCCTTCTTCTTTTGATATCTCCGGGTTAATTAAACTGATTTTAAAAAATGGGGGGGGGGCATTTAAAATTTTAGAGGATACAAAGAAACAAACAAAAAAAGAAGAACAAAAAGAAAAGAAAAAAAAAAAAGAGACCATGCGAATAGAGATAGCAGAGGCCTGGGATACCATCCCACTTGCGCAAATAATAAGAGGTTGCATGTTACTAACTCAATCTATTTTTAGAAAATATATTCTATTACCTTCATCCATAATTGCGAAAAATATTGGACGTATACTCCTATTTCAATTTCCTGAATGGTCTGAGGATTTACATGAATGGGAGAGAGAGGTACATGTTAAATGTACTTATAACGGGGTTCCATTATCCGAAACAGAATTTCCGAAAAATTGGTTGACAGATGGCATTCAGATAAAAATCTTATTTCCTTTCTGTTTGAAACCTTGGAACAAATCTAAACTAGGATCTTCTCAGAAAGATCTAAATAAAAAACAAAAAGATGATTTTTGTTTTTTAACAGTTTGGGGAATGGAAGCCAAACTTCCATTCGACTCGCCCCGAAAACGACTTTCCTTTTTTAAACCCATTTTTATGGAATTAAAAACAAAAATTGGAACATTAAAAAAGAAGTATTTTGGAGTTCTACTAGTTTTCAAAGCAAAAACAAAATTACTTGGAAAACTTTCAAAAAAAGCAAAAAAATGGGTTATCAAAAGTGTTCTTTTGATAAAAAAAAAAATAAAAGAAATTTCAAAAGTCAATCCAATTCTATTTCTATTATTTAGATTCAAAGAAGTCGAAATGTATGAATCGAGAGAATTTAAAGAAGAAAAAGATTCCCTAATAAGCAACCAGATAATTCACGAATCGCTGATTCAAATTACACCCCCAAGTTGTAGAAATTCTTCATTTACAGAAAAAAAAACGAAGAATCTGGCGGATCGAACAAGTACAATTCTAAATCAAATAGAAAAAATTTCAAAAGAGAAAAAAAAAGTAACTCAAAAAATAAATAATCTTAGTAGTGCTAACAAAACAAACTATAATGTTAACAGATTCGAAAAATGGCAAATATTTAAAAGAATAAATGCTCAAATACTTTGTAAATCCCCCTTTTTTTTTAAATTTTTTATTGAAAGAATATACACAGATATTTTTTTATCTAGCATTAATATTCCAAAAACAAATACAAAACTTTTTCTTGAATTAATAAAAAAAATGAGTGATAAATCCATTTATAATAATTCAAGAAAACAAGAAATAATTAATAAAAAAAAGAAAAAACCAATTCCGTTTATTTCAAAGTCACTTGATAATATCAGTAATGTTAAAACTAACTCGCATGGTTTTTATGACTTATACGACATATCCCAAGCATATGTATTTTACAAATTATCACAAACCCAAGTTAGTAATTCGTATAAATTAAGATATGTTATTGACTATCAAGGAATCCCCTTTTTTCCGAAACCCGAAATAAAGGATTCTTTTGAAACGCGAGGAGTGGTTCATTCGAAATTGGGGAATAAGAAACTTCCGAGTTATGAAATAAATCAATGGAAAAATTGGTTAAGAGGGCATTATCAATACAATTTATCTCAGATAAAATGGTCTAGATTAATACCAGAAAAGTGGCGAAATACGCTTCATAAGGGTCATATAGCTAAAAAGGAAATTGTAAGCAAATGGGAGGAAAAAGGCCACTTAATTGATTCCAAAAAACAATTTGAAGCCTATTCATTATCTAATCAAAAAGAGAATTTTCAAAAAGACTCTAGGTATGATCTTTTATCATATAAATTTCTTGATTATGAAAATAAAACGGAATGCTTTTTTTATAGATCTCCATTTCAAGGAAATAAGAATCAAGAGATTTCTTACACGTCTAAAGAGACCCTTTTGGATATACCGAGAAACATCCCTATTCATAATTATCTAAATAATAATCTAGGAGGGGTCGATACTCTATATATGGATATGGAAAAAACGGCCAATAGAAAATATTTTGATTGGAAAAGTCTCAATTTTTATCTTAAACAAAAAGTTAATAGCGAGGCCTGTACCACGACCAAAACCAATAGAAATCAAAATGTTCAAATCCTTACTAATAATTCTACTAAAAAAGACCTTTCTTATCTTAAAATTCCAGAAAAAAATCTACCAAATTCTCATAAAGGTTTTTTTTATTGGATGGGAATAAATGAAAAAATCCTAAAGCAGCCCATATCAAATCTGGAATCTTGGTTCTTTCCAGAATTTGCATTGCTTTATAGTGCATATAAAACGAAACCTTGGTTTATACCAAGTAAATTACTTCTTTTAAATTTGAATAGAAATGAAAATTGTAGTCAAAATAAAAAGATCAATGAAAAGGAAAAAGGAAGTTTTTTTGTTGCAGCGAAAAAAAAGTATCCAAATCAAAAAGAAAAAGAACCCATAAGTCGAGGCGATCTTGGATCCGTTCTCTCACAGCCAAAAGATATTGAAGAAAATCATGTAAGGTCAGACATGAAAAAAGGGAAAAAGAAAAAACAATACAAAAACAAGACAGAAGCAAAAATAGATTTATTCCTGAAACGTTATTTGCTTTTTCAATTGAGATGGGGCGATACTTTTAATCAAAGAATAATCAATAATATCAAGATATATTGTCTCCTGCTTAGACTCGTAGATCCACAAAAAATTACTATATCCTCGATTCACAAAAGAGCATTTTTGTTGGATATAATGCTAATTCAGAATAATGTAACTTTTACAGAATTGATAAAAAGGGGAATACTGATTATAGAACCCGCCCGCCTGTCTGTAAAAAAAGACGGGCAGTTTATTATGTATCAAACCATAGGTATTTCGTTGATTCACAAGAGTAAACATCAAACTAATAAAAAATACCAAGAGCAAGGATATGACCCTAAGACTCATTTTGGTGAAGCTATTTCAACACAGCAAAGAATAACCAAAAATAGAGATCAAAATCGTTTTGATTTGCTTGTTCCTGAAAATATTTTATCGTTTAAACGTCGTAAAAAATTGAGAATTCTAATCTGTTTCAATTCAAAGAATCGAAATAATATAGATAGAAATCCAGTATTTTGGAACGAAAAGAACCTAAAAAACAGCGCCGAGGTTTCACATGACAACAAGCATCTTGATAAAGAAAAAAATAAATTAATGAAATTAAAGCTTTTTCTTTGGCCTAATTATCGATTAGAAGATTTAGCTTGTATGAACCGTTATTGGTTTAATACGAATAATGGCAGTCGTTTCAGTATGTTAAGGATACAGATGTATCCACGATTCAAAATTTGTGGATAATACATTTTTGTACATATGCTATACCACGATTCAAAATTTGTGGATAATACATTTTTGTATATATGCTATACCCTATAAATATATATAGTAGGGTATGCGAGGTATATGAAAACAAACAAATATACGGATCACGTATCTTGTCTCACATTTCAGTACTGTTTCAATTAGATCTCGAAATGAATCAACAGAACCTTGGAACTTTCTTCATTTTAGTCCTAAATTCAAATTATTCGACGGAAAAATGTACCAATCCTTTTCTACTCCTAGCTAAATACAATTTCAAATTCAATTAATTGATTTGAATTCAGAAAATTATAAGTTCATAAAGAATTTATGATTATATCATTGTACATACCACATTCAAATTAATGACATTATTATTACTGATCAGTAAAATCCATATCTGTAAAAAGCGGGGGGGGGGTGGGGTTATGGTAACAAATTCATTCATTTCGGTTATTTCTCAAAAAGAAAACGAAGAAAATAGAGGGTCTGTTGAATTTCAAGTATTCAATTTCACCACTAAGATAAGGAAACTGACTTCACATTTGGAATTGCACAAAAAAGACTCTTCATCTCAGAGAGGATTGCGCAAAATTTTGGGAAAACGTCAACGGCTGCTGGTCTGTTTGTCAAAAAGAAATAGAGAACGCTATAAAGAATTAATCCGCGAGTTGGATATTCGTGAGATAAAAACCCGTTAATTTGAAGAGTGATACCTTTGAGCTTAATCGTTTAAATTTTGATGAACTTCTTTTTACTTTAAACAATGCACGGAAGAATGACTCGAGAAAAACTTATGATTGCACCAACTAAAAGAAAAGACCTCATGATAGTCAATATGGGTCCTCACCACCCGTCAATGCATGGTGTTCTTCGACTGATTGTGACTCTCGATGGTGAAGATGTTATTGACTGTGAACCAATATTGGGTTATTTACATAGAGGGATGGAAAAAATTGCGGAAAATCGAACAATTATACAATATTTGCCTTATGTAACGCGTTGGGATTATTTAGCTACTATGTTTACAGAAGCAATAACCGTAAACGGACCCGAGCGGCTAGGCAATATTCAAGTACCTAAAAGGGCTAGCTATATCAGAGCTATTATGTTGGAATTGAGTCGTATCGCCTCCCATTTATTATGGCTTGGCCCTTTTCTAGCAGATATTGGAGCCCAGACCCCCTTTTTTTATATTTTTCGAGAACGCGAATTGATATATGACCTATTCGAAGCTGCTACCGGTATGCGCATGATGCATAATTATTTTCGTATCGGAGGGGTTGCTGCTGATTTACCTCATGGCTGGATAGATAAATGTTTGGATTTTTGCGATTATTTTTTAAGCAGGGTTACTGAATATCAAAAGCTTATTACACGAAATCCTATTTTTTTAGAACGAGTTGAAGCCATAGGCATTATTGGCCCAGAAGAAGCACTAAATTGGGGTTTATCAGGGCCGATGCTACGAGCTTCCGGAATACAATGGGATCTTCGTAAAGTTGATCGTTATGAGTGTTACGACGAATTTGATTGGGAGATTCAATGGCAAAAAGAAGGAGATTCGTTAGCTCGGTATTTAGTACGAATCAGTGAAATGACAGAATCCATAAAAATTATCCAACAGGCTCTGGAAGGAATTCCAGGGGGGCCCTATGAGAATTTAGAAGTCCGGCTCTTTAATAGAATAAAAAACCCTGAATGGAATGGTTTTGAATATCGATTTATTAGTAAAAAACCTTCTCCAACCTTTGAATTGTCCAAGCAAGAACTTTATGTAAGAGTTGAGGCGCCAAAAGGAGAATTGGGCATTTTTCTGATAGGAGATCGGAGTGTTTTTCCTTGGAGATGGAAAATTCGACCGCCGGGTTTTATCAACTTGCAAATTCTTCCACAATTAGTTAAAAGAATGAAATTGGCTGATATTATGACGATACTAGGTAGCATAGATATCATTATGGGAGAAGTTGATCGTTGAAATGATAATCGATACAACAGAAATACAGGCTATCAATTCTTTTTCCAGGTTGGAATCTTTAAAAGAAGTCTATGGAATCGTATGGATACTTGGCCCTATTTTAACGCTTGTATTAGGAATCACACTAGGTGTCTTAGTAATTGTTTGGTTAGAAAGAGAAATCTCTGCGGGGATCCAACAACGTATTGGACCCGAATACGCCGGGCCTTTGGGAATTCTGCAAGCTCTGGCAGACGGTACAAAACTACTTTTCAAAGAGAATCTTTTTCCATCTAGAGGAGATACTCGTTTATTTAGTATCGGACCATCCATAGCAGTCATATCCATTTTACTCAGTTATTCAGTAATTCCCTTTAGCTATCGATTTATTCTAGCTGATCTTAGTATTGGTATTTTTTTATGGATTGCCGTTTCAAGTCTTGCTCCCGTTGGACTTCTTGTGTCGGGATATGCATCAAATAATAAATATTCTTTTTTAGGTGGATTAAGGGCTGCTGCTCAATCAATTAGTTATGAAATACCATTAACTCTATGTGTATTATCAATATCTCTACGTGTGATTCGGTAAGACAAAAAACCTACCCTATTTCTTTTCTTTCTAGCAAGAAAGTTAAATGAGCTGAATATCTATTTTCTTTATTCATCGTTGAGGTTGATGAATTTAATCAGATAGTTATATGAGTGAAATAAAACGGCTTAAAAATTTGCTGTTATAACGGAATTAAATCTCATTTCCTATGTACAAGAATTAAGGGAAAATAAATATAAACAATCGAGACGATATACCCCAGGATTGTTTGATTAGTCATCGTGGTCTGGAGCGGGTTCAAAAGATCAACCATATGTGGTTTTATTATCTATTTCCATAGATATATTACCCTAACGAGAGATTAAAAAAGACGAGTGGATGGTTAGGAAGACCAAGATACACAAAGGATTAGTAATGGAGATTCTGAAAATTACCCAAAAGGATATTTCTTTTTAGAAAAGTAATTAAAATTGGGGCTTTAAGTTGGTAGAAATGATTAAGAAGTACTCCCCACGATTTCGATCCAGAGCATGTTCCTATCCACTGATTAAGCAAATAACTATCAAGAACGAAGAAATCTTTTACTTTTGGTAATACCTCTTTTTCTAAGAAAGGAGAATAGGAACGAAATAAAATACAAAGACTAGAATTGCAAAAATAAATCTTTTTATTCAAGGATAAAGTTATTAATCAAGAAAGAAAAAAGAAAATTCTTAAAAGATGAGATCAATTCAGAAGCATTTTTTGATTATAAATCGGAACGAAATAAAATACAAAGACTAGAATTGCAAAAATAAATCTTTTTATTCAAGGATAAAGTTATTAATCAAGAAAGAAAAAAGAAAATTCTTAAAAGATGAGATCAATTCAGAAGCATTTTTTGATTATAAATCTAGCAGACAGAATTTCATTGGTCTAATTCTTAGGATGAGAAGATAATAGTTTGGCTCTCTATCGATCCTACAAACACATTAAAATTAATAATCTTGAAAGGCCCTTAAATTTATTTGTGACCTATGAGGAGCCGTATGAGATGAAAATCTCATGTACGGTTCTGCAATAGCGACGGAGACAGTGATGTTATCGTCGACTATGATTATCTAACAGTTTAAGTACAGTTGATATAGTTGAAGCGCAGTCAAAATATGGTTTGGGGGGGTGGAATTTATGGCGTCAACCTATAGGGTTTATCGTTTTTCTAATTTCTTCTCTAGCCGAGTGTGAGAGATTACCTTTTGATTTACCAGAAGCAGAAGAAGAATTGGTGGCGGGTTACCAAACCGAATATTCAGGTATCAAATTTGGTTTATTTTACGTTGCTTCGTATCTAAATCTACTAGTTTCTTCATTATTTGTAACAGTTCTTTACTTGGGGGGTTGGGATCTTTCTATTCCATACATACCCGTTACTGGGCTTTTTGGCATAAATACAAGAAGTCAAGTTTTTAGAACAATAATTGGTATCTTTATTACATTATCTAAAACTTATTTATTCTTGTTCATTTCTATTGCAACAAGATGGACTTTACCAAGACTAAGAATGGACCAATTATTAAATCTTGGATGGAAATTTCTTTTACCTATTTCTCTAGGTAATCTATTATTAACAACTTCGTCCCAACTTCTTTCACTGTAATAGTCTATTTTCACAACTTGCCTCAAACAAGAGAAAGAAAGAAGTCAAATTATTTATAGCTATTCAGGTATGTTCCCTATGCTAACTCAGTTCTTGAATTCTGGTCAACAAACACTACGAGCTGCCCGGTACATTGGTCAGGGTTTCGTGATTACCTTGTCCCACGCGAATCGTTTGCCGGTAACTATTCAATATCCCTACGAAAAATTGATCATATCGGAACGTTTACGAGGCCGAATCCACTTTGAATTTGATAAATGCATTGCTTGTGAAGTATGTGTTCGTGTATGTCCTATAGATCTACCCGTTGTTGATTGGAAATTGGAAACGGACATTCGAAAGAAACGATTACTTAATTACAGTATTGATTTTGGAATCTGTATATTTTGTGGTAATTGCGTTGAGTATTGTCCAACAAATTGTTTATCAATGACTGAAGAATATGAACTTTCTACTTATGATCGTCACGAATTGAATTATAATCAAATTGCTTTAGGTCGGTTACCGGCGTCAATAATTGATGATTACACAATTCAAACAATTTCTTCGAATTCACCTCAAATCAAAAATGCATAAAACCCTTAATATTTACAAATCAAAAATCCCTTTTGGATTTAAAAATGAGGTTTTTCCTTGTTCAATACAAAAAAACGCTTGGTTGGCGAGAATCGTGGATTCGTTTTGATTGAAAATCAATTTCTATTTGAATAATAATTTCCAAAATATAAAGTTTTAACCTCTGCTTTCGAGAATAAGAGTAGCCCAATAACTGTATCTACATCAATCCCAACCACCCCCATTCAAATTTCATTTAATTAATAATAAGTATCCTAAAAAATAGGATAACTTTTATTTTGTCCTGGTCTGGTCAACAAAGGCATGAAATAGTTCGATTTTTTATAAAAAATCAAATGGATTTACCTGGACCAATACATGATTTTCTTTTAGTCTTTCTGGGATCGGGTCTTATATTAGGAAGTCTAGCAGTAGTATTACTTCCGAATCTAATTTATTCAGCTTTTTCGTTGGGATTGGTTCTTTTTTGTATATCCTTATTCTATATTATATCGAACTCTTATTTTGTAGCTGCTGCGCAGCTCCTTATTTATGTAGGAGCTATAAATGTTTTAATCATTTTTGCTGTGATGTTCATGAATAGTTCAGAATATTACAAAGATTTTCATCTTTTGACCGTTGGGGATGGAGTTACTTCAATGGTTTGTACAAGTCTTTTTATTTCACTAATTACTACTATTTTGGATACGTCCTGGTATGGGATCGTTTGGACTACAAAATCAAACCAGATTATAGAGCAAGATTTACTAAGTACTAGTCAACAGATTGGAATTCATTTATCAACAGATTTTTTCTTCCATTTGAACTTATTTCAATAATTCTTTTAGTCGCTTTAATAGGTGCAATTGCTATAGCTCGTGAATAAAGAATCTTTAAAATTAAAAAGAGTAATTCAAATTTTTTGAATTACTGTCTAAAAAATAGAATAGATAGAAGAGAAAGGCTTTTGGTTTCTATCGATCCTATTTCTAATCTATTTTCTTTTTTTGTTCAATATTTGTTCGAATTGATTTAATTATTGTTCAGATTGAAATGAATCAAAATTGAAAGGGAGTTGGTTAATGATGCTCGAACATATACTTGTTTTGAGTGCTTATTTATTTTCTATTGGTATTTATGGATTGATCACAAGTCGGAATATGGTTAGAGCCCTTATGTGTCTTGAACTTATATTAAATTCAGTTAATATCAATTTTATAACATTTTCTGATATTTTTGATAATCGCCAATTAAGGGGGGATATTTTCTCCATTTTTGTTATAGCTATTGCAGCCGCGGAGGCTGCTATTGGACTGGCTATTGTTTCATCAATTTATCGTAACAGAAAATCAACTCGTATTAACCAATCCAACTTGTTGAATAAATAGTATTAATTTTAATATAAAAATAAAAATATTTATAAAGAAGTTCAAATCGGCAAATTTGGTACAGGGCAAGGTATGATCGTGGTTGCAAAAATATCAAAAATCAAAGTATTCTGGCCCTCGCGCATAAACCAATTGGGAAGTAGATTGATTCTGATCACTTATTGATTCGTCTGGTAGCTAAATATAGGATTCATTTAGAAATTAGTTTACTAGACCGAAAACTTATGACGTTCAAAAATGTATAGATCCAATGTCACATTCAGTAAAGATTTATGATACGTGTATAGGATGTACTCAATGTGTCCGGGCGTGCCCCACCGATGTATTAGAAATGATACCTTGGGACGGATGTAAAGCTAAACAAATTGCTTCTGCTCCAAGGACCGAGGACTGTGTTGGTTGTAAGAGATGTGAGTCCGCCTGTCCAACGGATTTCTTGAGCGTTCGGGTTTATTTATGGCATGAAACAACTCGCAGTATGGGTCTAGCTTATTAATACGTTCCATAAAACTCTACTTGAATCCATTTTTTTACCGGCAAAACCCGTGCTCAAATTCAAATATTTTGGGCACGGGTTTTTATGGCCCAAGCATATCTTGTCTTTACCACGAACCAATTTCCTTGCTTAACATTAATTGTAGTTTTACCAATAGTTGCGGGTTCCTTAATTTTCTTTCTTCCACAGAGAGGAAATAGATTAATCCGCTGGTATACTACATGTATATGTATTTTAGAACTTATTCTAACGACTTATGCCTTCTGCTATCATTTCCAAGCGGATGATTCGTTAATCCAACTAGTGGAAGATTATAAATGGATCCGTTTTTTTGATTTCCATTGGAGATTGGGAATAGACGGGCTCTCTATAGGACCCACTTTACTCACGGGATTCATCACTACTTTAGCTACTTTAGCGGCTTGGCCAGTTACTCGAGATTCTCGATTATTTTTTTTTCTGATGTTAGCAATGTACAGCGGGCAAATAGGATTATTTTCTTCTCGGGACCTTTTACTTTTTTTCCTCATGTGGGAGTTAGAATTAATTCCCGTTTATCTACTTGTATCCATGTGGGGAGGAAAAAAACGTCTGTACTCGGCTACAAAATTTATTTTGTACACGGCGGGGGGCTCCATTTTTCTTTTAATGGGAGTTCTGGCCATTGGTTTATATGGTTCTACTGAACCAACATTTACTTTTGAAATATTAGCCAATCAGTGCTATCCCCTGGCCTTGGAAATAATATTTTATATTGGATTTTTTATTGCTTTTGCTGTCAAATTACCAATCATACCCCTACATACATGGTTACCAGATACCCATGGAGAGGCGCATTATAGTACTTGTATGCTTTTAGCCGGAATCTTATTAAAAATGGGGGCGTATGGATTAGTTCGAATCAATATGGAATTATTCCCCCATGCTCATTCTATATTTTCCCCCTGGTTGCTAATAATAGGCGCAACACAAATAATCTATGCAGCTTCAACATCTCTCGGCCAGCGGAATTTAAAAAAACGAATAGCCTATTCTTCCGTATCTCATATGGGTTTCATAATTATAGGAATAGGTTCTATCACTGATATGGGGCTCAACGGGGCCCTTTTACAAATAATCTCTCATGGGGTTATTGGCGCTGCATTTTTTTTCTTGGCCGGAACGGCTTATGATAGAATACGGCTTGTTTCTCTTGACGAAATGGGTGGAATAGCTACGCCAATGCCAAAAATATTCACGATGTTCAGTAGCTTTTCGATGGCCTCCCTTGCATTACCGGGTATGAGTGGTTTTGTTGCCGAATTTATAGTCTTTTTGGGGCTAATTACTAGTCAAAAATATCTTTTAATGACAAAAGCTCTAATTACTTTTGGAGTGGCAATTGGAATGATATTAACTCCTATTTATTTATTATCTATGTTACGCCAGATGTTCTACGGATACAAGATATTGAATATTTCAAACTCTTATTTTTATGATTCTGGGCCGCGGGAGTTATTTCTTTTGATCTCTCTTTTTTTACCCCTACTGGGTGTTGGCATGTACCCCGATTTCCTTCTTTCACTATCAGTTGAAAAGGTTGAAGTTATTCTATCTAATTCTTTTTATAGCTAGTTATTATTCGTAAGAAACAATAAAAAAATGTTTGTTATATAATAACAAAAAGTAGCCCTTTTCTTTTACGTATAAGTAAAAAAAATGAATAATGAATGTGAACTGGTGAGAACCCGGCGAATTACTAGAATATTCTAGTAATTCGCCGGGTTCTCACCAGTTCACAAAAAGTTTTTTTATATGATATGCGATATACACTTTTCTATTTCTGGACCCCCCCCCTTTTTAATTCAATTATAATGTAAATGAACCATAACTATGTAGTCCTATTCCTAATAGATTGACTCCAAAATAGCATATCCAAATTATAAGAAATCCAATAGACGCCACAATTGCCGAATTTGTACCCTTCCACTTTATATTTGTTCGAATATGTAAATAAATCGCGAATACGATCCAAGTAATAAAAGCCCAAGTTTCTTTTGGGTCCCAACTCCAATAGGATCCCCATGCTTCGTTAGCCCACACCGCTCCCGAAAGAATTCCTGTGGTTAAAAAGATAAACCCTAGACTAATAACCCGATAACTCCAATAATCCAACTGTTGAATTAATTGTGATCTGTAATAATTTCTTGGAGAAAAAAACGAAGTATTTTGAAAAAAATTACTCCGTTCATTCCTATATTTGATCTCACCAAAAAAAAACGACTTATTTAAAAAATGATTACTCGTCGAAAAAAACTTTATCTTTTTTTTGACTGTAATGACTAGAAGCGATACTGATAATAATGATCCGCATAAAAGGGCTGCGTAGCCTAATATCATCATACTTACGTGCATTATTAGCCACTCGGATTGAAGAGCGGGTACTAATATTTGGGATTCGCGTATTTCAGTTAAAAGACCTGAAGTAGCAAAGCCCTGCGTAAAAATAGCACTTGGGCCGATTATTGTGCTTAGCAGATTTTTATTTTTTTTGAAATACGGAACTATATGAATAAGGGAAAAACTCCATGAAAGAAAGATTAACGATTCATATAAATCACTTATTGGAAAATGGCCCGAATAAATCCAACGAGTAATTAAGAATCCTGTTATACAGATAAAAGTTATTATCATGCCTTTTTCAGACGAATCATATAGTTTTACGAGTTCTTCGACTAAAAAGGTTATCAAATGAATTGTAATTATTATTGAAACGATCGAAAAAGAAATATGAGTTAATATATGCTCTAAGGTTGAAAATATCATAAAAATAAATAAAAAAGAAATTTCTAAATTATAAAATAAGAACCTGAATTCATTTTCATTTATAGAATCCGTTTACTTTTTTTAGTAAATCACATGCCGCCACTCGGACTCGAACCGAGATGCTCTAGCACTGCTTCCTAAGAGCAGCGTGTCTACCAATTTCACCATAGCGGCTTGTCTTGAATTCATAATAGCCCGTGGCTAATCAATCGTCTAGATTTTAGAATTCAATTGGGTGTAAGATTTTTTTAGGAAAGATAAAAATGGATGAATAAAAATCCGTTCGACGAGGTATTTGAACGTTCATTATTTGAGTTTTAGCTAGGGTTTATTGTGTTGAACTCTTGTAAAACTAGATAGTCCTAGTATGAATTAAGGGGTAGAACCCCCCCCCAAAAAAAAAAAAAGAACCCCCCCCCAAAAAAAAAAAAAGAACCTATTTTGAATCATTTAAAATTGACACGTCTTTTATCCAGAACATCTTCACTAAGTGTTTTGCGTGGATTGATAGCGAGCTGTAGGTGGGATCGATATAGGAATTGAGAAAATAGGAATTTAGAAAAGTCGGAAAGTTGTACAAAAAAGAAAACCCTATTAATTCATTCTATTCCAAATCAAATAGGTTGGGGTGGAAAAGAATGCTTGCTTTTTTTTTTTCAATTCGGAATAGAAGAATTCTTAATTCCAAATCAAATAGGTTGGGGTGGAAAAGAATGCTTGCTTTTTTTTTTTCAATTCGGAATAGAAGAATTCTTAATTCTATATATTTATTCTATAATATTTTATTGATATTTTAAAAGCGGAACGCATTCCATTTCCTATTCAGTCACTCAATAGGAAATGGAATTGGAGAGTTGGATTTTCGACCTGAAATAACTCAAAAATCGAGTCAGACCGGTGTAGATTATTCCGACCTGTTATGTTTTATTACTTATTTTATTTGATTTGTTTGTCGCTCAAAAAACTTTTAGAATTACCGGTAGAAAGAGATTTCCCTAAGGAAAACGCCCTTAACGCTGCCCAATAACCCTTCTTTTTCCACAAGTTTTTACGAATACGCTTTTTTGATGCAGAAGTACGTTTTTTTGGAACTGCCATTTAAATAAAAATTAAGAAATTACTCATTGGTATAGCTGGATGTGAAAGACATCTATTGTTCAAAAAAATCTAAACTAAAAACTAAAGGAGTAGATAAGATGGGTGAAAAATATGTCCAATTTGACTAGAATTTTCAAATTCCAAAGAGACTAGTAATTTGGTTCTTTCTTTCATTTGACCAATTAAAACTTCTTTATTTCAATATTTGAAGGATTTAGCAGAAACTCAGAAAGAATAAGTTAAAAAGAAAAAATTATATTTAAGTCCAAAGAGACTAGTAATTTGGTTCTTTCTTTCATTTGACCAATTAAAACTTCTTTATTTCAATATTTGAAGGATTTAGCAGAAACTCAGAAAGAATAAGTTAAAAAGAAAAAATTATATTTAAGTTAGTGCATATCTTCGTTTTTTTATTCACTCCTTTTTTCAAAGTACATTGAATCGGAAACAAAAAATATTACTTAAGAATTATAAAACTTTTTTATGGAACAGACATATCAACACGCATGGATTATACCTTTTGCTCCACTTCCGGTTCCTATGCTAATAGGGGTGGGACTTCTTCTTTTTCCGACAGCAACAAAAAATCTTCGGCGTATGTGGGCCTTTCCGAGTATTTTATTGTTAAGTATAGTCATGATTTTTTCAGCTAATCTGTCTATTCAACAAATAAATAGCAGCTCTATCTATCAATATGTATGGTCTTGGACCCTCGATAATGATTTTTCTTTCGAATTCGGCTACTTGATTGATCCACTTACTTCTATTATGTTACTGTTAATCACTACTGTTGGAATTATGGTTCTTATTTATAGTGATAATTATATGGCCCATGATCAAGGATACTTGAGATTTTTTGCTTATATGAGTTTTTTCAGTACTTCGATGTTGGGATTAGTGACTAGTTCAAATTTGATACAAATTTATATTTTTTGGGAATTGGTTGGAATGTGTTCCTATCTATTAATAGGGTTTTGGTTCACACGACCTACCGCCGCAAATGCTTGGTTCACACGACCTACCGCCGCAAATGCTTGTCAAAAAGCGTTTGTAACTAATCGTATAGGTGATTTTGGTTTATTATTAGGAATTTTAGGTTTTTATTGGATAACAGGTAGTTTTGAATTTCGGGATTTATTCGAAATATTCAATAACTTGATTTATAATCATGAAGTCAATTCTCCTTTTGTTACTTTGTGTGCTACTCTATTATTTGCCGGTGCAGTCGCCAAATCTGCACAATTTCCCCTTCATGTATGGTTACCTGATGCTATGGAGGGACCCACTCCTATTTCGGCTCTGATACATGCTGCTACCATGGTAGCAGCGGGGGTTTTTCTTGTAGCTCGCCTTATTCCTCTTTTCATAGTTATACCCTATATAATGAATTTTATCTCGTTGATAGGAATAATCACCGTCTTATTAGGAGCTACTTTAGCTCTTGCTCAAAAAGACATTAAAAAGGGTTTAGCCTATTCGACAATGTCTCAATTGGGTTATATGATGTTAGCTTTAGGAATAGGGTCTTACCGAAGTGCTTTATTTCATTTGATTACTCATGCTTATTCCAAAGCATTATTATTTTTAGGGTCTGGATCCATTATTCATTCAATGGAAACAATTGTCGGCTATTCTCCAGATAAAAGTCAGAATATGGTTTTTATGGGCGGTTTAACAAAGTATGTACCAATTACCAAAACCTCGTTTTTATTAGGTACACTTTCTCTTTGTGGTATTCCGCCCCTTGCTTGTTTTTGGTCAAAAGATGAAATTCTTAATGATAGTTGGTTATATTCGCCGATTTTCGCAATACTAGCTTGGGCCACAGCAGGATTAACCGCCTTTTATATGTTTAGGATCTATTTACTTACTTTTGAAGGACATTTAAACGTTAATTTTCAAAATTACACTGGAAATAAAAATATCTCTTTATATTCGATATCTCTATGGGGTAAGAGGTGTTCAAAACGAATTAACAAAAATTTTGATTTATTACGAATGAATAATAATGAAAGTTCTTCTTTTTTTTACAAAAAGAGATATCGAAGTGATGATAATGTACTAAAAAATAGTGGACGGCAGTTTTTTTTTAATATTGTTCATAAGGATAAGAAAAAATCTTTTTCTTATCCTTATGAATCGGACAATACTATGTTATTTCCGTTATTTGTATTAGTCCTATTTACGTTGTTTGTTGGAATTCTAGGAATTCCTTTTAATCAAGAAGGAACAGGTTTGGATATATTATCCAAATGGTTAGCTCCGTCTATTAATCTTTTACACCAAAAGTTAAGGAATTCCCCGGACTGGTATGAGTTTTTGAAAGATGCAACTTTTTCAGTAAGTATAGCTTGTTTTGGAATATTTTTGGCGTCCTTTTTATATAAACCCATTTATTCTTCTTTCAAAAATTTCTACTTAATTAATTCATTTCTTAAAAAAGGCCCGGAGCGTAGCTGTTGGGACAAAATTATAAACGGCCTATATGATTGGTCATATAATCGTGCTTATATAGATGCTTTTTATACAATATCTTTTACTGGGGCGATACGAGGATTGGTTCAATTAACTCATTTTTTTGATAGACGAATAATTGATGGAATTGCGAATGGGATTGGTATTATGAGTTTCTTTGTAGGCGAAAGTATCAAATATATGGGGGGAGGTCGTATTTCTTCTTATATTTTCTTGTATTTCTCTTGTGTATCAATTTTTTTATTATTTTATTTCCTTTATT